TGAACGCAGAGGGGCGGAGGGAGCGAGTGAAGTATACGTAAGGAGCCAGTAAAGGTATGATATTTCATCCGTGAGTTAACGAGGAAGGGAAGTCAATCAAGGAAAGTTGCCCGCTTGGTCTGAGATCCGTCAATCTCCATCTCCGGAGTAACCATTTATCCAGAAGGGTGAAGACTCTGTCTGAAAGAACTGGCAATTCCCTCTTATTTGTATGGGGCCTTACCTCTGGACTCCTGCCGTTTTAGTGAACCTGGAATCGGGGAAATGCACTAACGCAGCTACCTGCCAGCGGTCAAACGGAAAGCTTATGAATTCAGCCTAGCCCTACCAAAAGATTAGGTTTGGGGGATTTTTTGAGGCAACCATCTGGAAATAAGAGTTTTGGAATGCTGTAATCCTCTTTTGTTTTGGTTGGACAGAAAACCCCGCCTGCCTGCGCTCGAACCCTCTCCTTCGACTCTTTCTGATCCTACTGCCGTTCCAGAAGCTGATGAAAGACATATGCGCTCGACTAGCTTAGTCATCCCGAAAACTGTCTGACCCCCCTGATTCAACTATTTCTCTCTCATCATCCGGCGAATAAACTGTACTTCGATCACCCGCTACCTCTCTTTCCCCTACCGCGTTAGGTGGCTCATTCGTAGATGAGAGACTTTCTTTTCATACGATGCCTGCTTCTATCCCTTGACTCGCCCGCCGCCTTCTCGCTATTGAATTCTATTGTGGTGGACACTTCCCTTTCATCGGTTGTCCCCGGAAAGAATGAAAGAAATGCCGTCTCTCTCTCAGATGGGAGTAAGGAACCGCCCGAAGCATGATCGATTGGAAAGTCTATCGCCAGCTGCATCTCCCACCTCGGACCCAGACGCCCGCACTTCTCGATCCCACATGCTGCCGGCCCATGGCCGCCTATCAAATGAATGGGGCGATCGACTGAAGAACTTCTCAATACGACTCCTTCCTCTTTATCTGGGAGTCATAGATTGGATTATGTATTGGCATACCAATGGTTTGGATTAGATGGGGCATTTTCACGTGAAGAAGAATAGGCTCAGGCTAAGGGCGAGAGAGAGATTTCATTAACAGAGAAGTCAGGCAAGGAAGTCGCTAGCGTTATGTCACCTTTTAGGTTGTCGATGTTCGAAAGTTAACTTTTAAGCCGGGTTGTGGACAAATACGTTCTTTGCGACGAAGGGTCTGATCTCTAGCCTTCCGCGGACGATCCTATCAGTTAGATAATAGAAGTCCATACCGGACGATTTCGAGCATAAAGAGAGATCTTTTCACATGGCGAGGAAGACTCTCATTAGCAGTCCTTAGGCCGAGAAATGGAAAAAGTATCTGTCTTGAAAGATAGGCATTCGATTGATTAAAGAAGAAGGAGAGCTAGCGGAATGCTACTTTTCGTCCCTGAGGGATCAGCTGTTCACGTAACCGCTGTTGTCGCCATATCCGGTGTTGGAGGAAATTGATCAAAGTCAGGGCTTGATAAGTAAAGGGTCAAAATACAAGATAAAGAAATCTTCCTTCAGTGAGAATCCCAGTGTGAAAGTTACTGCTGCTAGTCTTTTGCTACGCTGCTCTTAGCGCAATATCCGCTGCTCGTCAGGCAGCTCGAGAATCAGCCTTACCTGATGACTTTCCTGCTTGACTTTCTTCAAAGATGCCTTAGATCTCTTTCTCGTTCGAGGTGAGGAGCGAGCTCTAGTTCCTTGTCTTACTCACTCTATAGTCGTAGCTGCTATCCCCATAGTTGTAGCTTGCTTCTCTTATGTTGAGAGAAAGGTCTTCCTCATCTTACTATAATTGGGTAAGTAATACATTGTATTTCATCCACTTAATAGTCATCTATTTGCGCTTGTCTTTCCTTCCTTCCGTCTCTGAGCAACTCAATAACGTCTATTAAATTCACACTATTATTCGCTTTCATGCGCTTCTTGATTGAGCAATGCTTCTTTTTTTTTTTTTAGCTTAAGAGCCCATTAATAATCAGAAATCAAAATAAGTAAAAAATTAGCCCCTCCCATATGTTAAGGAGTCAATTCTTCACCCTGAAATAATTTTGAACAAGATGGGGAAGGCCTTACTTTACTAGAGAAAGGGGAAGGAAAAGCAAAGCAAGAGAGAAAAAGAGAATGACCATAAAAAAGGGGTGAAGCGAGTCATAGTCATATTTGGAAAAAGACTTTTTTTTTTGTTCGGTAAAAGCCAACCGTTGAGCTCGTTTCAAAGTTCTCTAGACTCCTTCTGATATCAAAGCATACGGGAGGGATCCGTTCCAACATGTGATTCCTGTAAGAGATTGGTATTTTGGCGGGGGATCATAAAAAAATTGACCAACAGACGGAGAAGCTGATTGAACAAGAGGTTCAACGGATTCAGAAATGCTGAATCTTTCCAATCAGACATTCCACTCGGTATCCAATATAGTACCAGTAAGAAAAAAAAAGAATGGTTTTTTTATAGATTTGAGCTCGCTTCTGATAGGCTTGAGTGTGCTCAACTGCCTTTAAACGCAATTCATCAAGAAGCTCGAGTTGAGCTAGATGGGCTCTCTGGTGTTCATCAACCGACATTTCCTTATCAAGCTGAACCCTGAGTGAGGGGATCTTTAATAGGGTAAGAAGGCCTCCATGCCATAAGTCAGGGCGAAGGTTCCCTTCGGGGGTTCGACCTCTGATCACTGCGTCTCTCGCTACCCAGGGAGAGTTGCGGGTTGTTTCTATCTATCCTGGGCCCATCCTCCCAAGAAGGTGACAGGACTTCCCTCTTTCATTGCAGGCCCTTCCCCGCCTATGGTTGACTGGATATCCTATCTATGCCCTCACATTCAACTTCGATGGAAACGCCGCGATTAGGCAAAGATGCATGATCTATATGTACGGAATGCTCTCCTTCTATCTATGCCACATCTCCTATGAACGAAACCCAGAGGGTAGTATTATATACACGTACAAAATAGTTGTTTACCAAGCCAAACCGTACCGGGATGGATGAGAACTGGAATGAGCACCATGGGGAACTACACCTGCGCTTAGGAGAATCATCCTGTCTGACTGACCCTACCATGATTGAATGACTGAGCTATGCCATGGAGGAAGTCTTTATAATAGCATGCCGTGGAAGAACTACTACGCTGCTGCCTTGGCTAAGCTGCTTGCCCGAAGCTCTGTTCCTATCACGCAAGAAAGAGACTAAATTAACTGAAATGGATATCTTTCGGTCACCGTCTTTCAATCTGAACTGCTTGGTCGGAAATTCCATCTCTTTTTACATGTCACTGAGCGATCTCCCTCGTATGGCAATGCCAAAGCAAAAGAGTAGAGCAGCGTCTCGCGGAAATGAATTGACCGGATCGATGGAATTGCACGATGCCGAGTTCTCTCCTTGTCCACTACCTCTTCTGAACGTGCCGCGATCGGACAAAGGGCGCTAAGCACGGCTCGAGGCACTTTTTAGCCCAAAAGGGACCTCGCTCGATCAGAGAATAGTAGGAAATTCATTTTCAATCAACTGATGAATGCCGTCAATCTTTTTTTAAATAAACAGGCCTAAAAGACTAGAGCAGCTGCCCTAGTCCTAGGCTTATTATTATTATTACTAATTTGAAAGTGTACATGATATAGAAAGGAAAAATGACATCATAAGCAATAGCTATCTAGAAATCTTCCTTATGTTTGGGAATCCAAGCCTCTCCAGACGGATATGCCCTAACGCTTGTGCCGGTAATGCTGCTTCTGAGAGAATAATGCGGTTTCTGCCCCCTGCCAATGAATCCGCAAATCTATTGCCTTCTCGATATGAATGGTTGATTATCGGATGGAATCTTTCGCACAGCCTTATAACTTCTTGCCACCAAGGTAATGCTGTCCAAGGTGGCTTCGACCTCCTAACAATCATATCAACAATTATTTTTGAATCCATCTCCACGATACGATAGAAGGCCTGCAATTCAAAACCTCACTGAGGATAGGCTTCATTCAAGGCCCTGTCAGTAAGGCCCTTAACTCTGCGAGAAAGCTGGATCCGCTACCAAAGAAGGAGTAGAATGCAAATTAATAACATTACCTTGGCTGTCCCTCAGACCACCGCCACCACCAGACCGTCCTGGATTTCCTTTAGAAGCTCCGTCCACATTCAACTTGAGCATGCCCGGAGGAGGTTTAACCCAGTAAATTATGCGTGCTTCAACCTGGACCCTTCCCTCATGATGAATTCTGGCATTCGCTAGCATCCTTTTCTTTGCAAGATTATCCTCTGTGCGAGGCTTGAATTGCGTGGAGATTTCATACCAGCTCTGCTTTACCTTTTGGATGATACTATATGGAGAGGCAGCAGTACCCTCGAACCGATGTTCATTCCGCGCCAGCCACTGGTACCAACATATAAGCAAAGGCAGCAGTAGGCAGCTAAAGGCATATCTGGAGTTCAGATTACCCGAGGAGCTCCATGGAAGAAAGATAATCATAATATGGAATCCTCTGGACTGATATTCTGCTGCGGATCCTTAGAGAAGTAAGACCAGACCTCCAACGCTTTGTCTCCATGCAATAATATATGATCTGGAGTTTCAGATTGGCAAGGCCGACAGCAAGCAAAGAAGAAAGAGACTATAAAGATTCAGTAGGTTCCGCTTTTAGACTTTGTTGGTCAATCCAAGAATCGTCACTGAGCGATCAGAGCATCACCGTCTGCCCTTGCATTGTCCAATAAAGTGTTGAGCGTAATTCAGGCCTCAGATCCCAGAGTGCTTCCTCTCCTTTCACGGTTGAGCAAGCTTTCGTCTCTCCTCTTGCGCTTTCTCGGAAGTTCTTCTTGTTGGACCTTGCCTTCCCTCTAGGTATGAGTCAGCTATTCCCCTACCTTCGTAGATCTTGCCTTGCTCAGTGGAAAAGAGGATCCAACTTATTTTTCTTGTTGGGGAAGCCCTAGCTAGTGCTCAACCATTGATGCAGACCACTTCTTTCTCGTCTCGATGATTGCCCTGCCTGCAATGACGATCTCTTTCATCTGATCCAGTCATCCGCGGGGGACGAACTTAGACCTGCTGAATGGAATTGGAGCTTTGGATAGGATATAAGGATCTTATTGGTGACCCACCCTGACTTTCGGGCCATATCCGGACTAGACTGAGTTGGAAATGGAGCGTGAGCTCATGCTCTACATATAGGAAAAAAACGATCTTCGACCATTCATCTTCTATCTTCTTTCAGCAGATTCTTGGTTATTACTTCGCTTGCTCTCTTCTTTACCTTTAAGCCTAATTCCTAACGATGGACGTCCTCAATGGTCATCGTAAACTCCCCTTAGTAGGAAGCGATTTGTCTCAGGATTGAGTTTTGTTACCAATGCTTCTACCTTGTAGGATCTCCCTTTACATCACCACCCCGAATGTACGAGTGGTCAACACATCCCGTTCTCAATCGACCGGCCTCCTCGAGACCATCACTGACATCATTTGTGAACTGTCGATAGTTCTCTGGACCGGTTCAACACTGAAGCCCAGCAATCTGAATTTCCCTTGTCAAAGAGGAATTTGTTTCATTCCATCCGAGATCCCCTTTCAGATCTGAAGATGATGGGAATATCTGCGCAGGGTTGGCAAGATCCGTTCAAGAAAGACAGCCTGCTTAGGAAAATTCTCTTTCTCGCTTCGGGTTGAAGAGGAGTCAGGTGGCTTCAGTCCTTCATTGGAAAAAGGCTATAAGACTAGATCTTCTCATTTTCAAGAAGATCCCCGGCTCTATCTGGTTTAGTATAAAGGATAAGGGGGTGCCACACAAAGAAAGTAAGTAGAAATCCTTTCTCTCCCTCCAAAAGGAAAGATTATCTGTGGAAGAGCCACCCACTCCCTTCCTCTGACGAAGGCGAGTTCTTTCCCTTTGCTTCTTGAGACGAAGGCTAGCTCTTTCCCTCTCTATGCCTTCTTCAAGGACACCTTCTCCTTTCACTTTGACCTCTCCAGGAGATCTCTTGTCATCCTCCTACGGTCTCTTTCCGAAGAAGAAGCTCAACAAGCTGCTGCTTATGTGCCTATCTCTCAGAAATAAAGCTTGGAGTGACCCTCAAAGATCGACTGAAGAGCCGGAACAGCCTTATTTAAGTAGAGCTTTCACCGATTATGAGTTTAGAATGATTTTTTGAGCCTTCTACGCGACAAGGAAGAAGTTCTGCGCAGCCAACCGGAGTACAGAAATCTTTCTATCCCTCAGTCGTTCGTCAACTGAAAGACGATGATGGAAGTCAGCTTACGCGTTCTTCTCGTTCATCTCCAAAGCCAGATGACTTTCAACCAAACCTCCCCCCAATCTTGCTGTACACGACCTCTGCCCACACACTGAGAACTGCTTCAGGATCAACTCCTTGTCCCCTCCTCGTACTCCTCCCTAGTCCAACGCACACTGCTCAATTCTTTCTTGTCTTCGGTGGACGGTTAGCTCATCTACGTTTTGGTTGGTGGCCTTCTCGCCTGGTGGAATCATACCACTACCCTTTCCTATCTGCTTAGGTTTTCCAGATGGCTTAGTACTAGCTTGCTATCTCCTTGCCCGTGGAAAGCATTGAAAAGCTCCGGCTTCGATTTCTCGTCCTCAGTCGAACTTCTATCGAAAAAGGGTTTAACTAAACGAGTAGATCAACTTTCATCATGCTATTCTATTCTATTCTATTGAACATAAAGTATACCAGCTAATTACCTTATTTCGCGAAGTGTACTAGTCGCGATCATGACAGGATAGCTTCAAAAGAATTGGTAGTCATCGCATCGGGGGGACCATCTCGGTGAGGAATTTCGCTATGCCACCCGCTGACCTTAGACTGTGACTTTGCAAGGCCGGGGAGAAAAAAGAATGCAACAGGAGGAAACTGGCTAGAAGAGGGAATTATTTCTTTCATCGCCTTAATGAACAAAGGTCAGTATGTAGTGAGTGCGGATCTTACCTTCTTTGAAAGGACAGCATTCTTCTATTCTGCAGGTGATAGTTTTTAAGTAGCTTACGTCCTCGGAAGAAGAAAATGTGAATAAGCGGCTGCCCCTCCAGCGGCCCTGGCTTTTGTACCATGCTTTTGCTTATTCAGAAAGCGGCTTTACGCCATCCATCAAAAGGCGATCAAAAATTATTGGGATTGAGACCACAGGAGAGAAAGAAAAAACCTTCACCGATTGACTCGACTTCTAAGCGCACAAAGAATTCGGTTGGCGAGACCCATGCTTGAAATAGGCAAAAAAATATATTCCACTATTTTGCAAAAGCAAAAGAAAGAGTCACTCTCCTAGACGTGGACCTTCAGATGGAAATTAACTACCCCTTCTAGAAAAAAGGCTATCCCCGTCAAGTTATAAGTAGCTTACTCGACGATCTCGATACCAAACGAAGGAAGTTATGGATTAATGGGGCTAGGTTCGCTTTCCTAGTATTAGGAATTGTGACCTCTTATTCTTAACAAGATCGTAGAGCGACACAAGACAAAGTGACCCACATCGATGTATAGAGTCTCCACCTTTTCTTGCAAGAAAATGAATTCTACCTTCAGATGCAGAGTACCAAGGGCTAGACGGAAAGGAAGGAAGGTACGTAAGACGTCCATCCAATGAACTCGATCGTATAGAGCAGGAACCGAACTGAATACACTAGAAAGCGCTTGAGTCCCACAGTTCATGAACTCACAGCGGGGCCATGTCGGAGAAGAAACTATCGCTTCGGGGAAAGGTCGGTGTCGATGTCCTCATATTCATATAAAGAAGTGATCACATAATCATTATCATTACGGAAGATCCCCTGCCAGACGAGGAGGATACAAGATCGCCCCTGTGGTGCATCCATGGGAAAGATATCGAATCCTTGAAGAGGCCGAGGTTACCTTCTTCGGGTGGAAAGTTCTATTAAACCAGCTTCTTCACTCCCACCCCCAAAAAAAAAGAACCAGACACTTTCCTTCCTCATTCCCTCTCCTTTACAGGAGTTCGTCCCTTCTCGCTCCTTTGATTCCACTCGCTCAAAACCATCTTTCCTGGCCCCTGAAGGATCTGCAAGAAAACCGGTTCTATTTCCTCTTCTTATCAGGACTCCCTACGCGATGTAGACTCGTAAATAAATAATAAAGAAGACCGTGATCGGTCTAGTCTATGTTTTCCCGATCATCCAATTCGCTTTATTTACGAACGAAATGGATATCTGGTTGGACGAAAGGAATTCAATCATGCTTACCGATGATGTGCAACTGACTAAAGAGCTATAAGCGGAGCGATCCCTTGTTTACCCAGGGTAGATAGGAAGGGAACTCACTGAATTTCTGCGAGATTTTGAAAATCTTTTAAGAGTTGAGCTTTCGATCAGGATCTCTATCCGGGTACGATCATAGCTTCAACCTATTTTCCCAACTCAAATAGAAAAAAAGAGTCTATTTTCAATCCATTAAGCGATTGGTATTCCAAAAAATCCCTACTGTGCTCATGGCTAGATTTTTTATAGTACGAGGGGAGTGAACACTACTATTTGCAGAAGCCCAAAAGCTACTGTCTCCTTTATTAGAGTAATCAAGCTAGTTCCAGAAAATGTGAAAGTTTCAACAAGAAAGTGCCCTATTGAATGTCCATGCCCTAGCTATCGTAGCTCCCGAGTGTGATCAAGTTTGGTATAAGATCACTTGATTCAATAGAAAGAGTATGGTGCGATGTTCATTTAGCTCTTTGTCTTTGGCCAGATTCGCGTCTGTTTATATAGACTATAGACTTTCAAGCCAGTTGAAAGGGACCTTAGTGGAGGCTCTAAGACCATATTTAAGGGGAAAGATCAGACTATTTGATAATGCTTCCCGTGGAAGTGGCCTAGTTGTCTCGCGTATCGGGAAGTTATAGACAGGTTGGACCTGACCTGTAAAGCAGCTCAAAATAGAGCCAGGTAGCGAAGCTAATTCACAGGTAGCTGCCCATTCATTCAATGTAGGGCTTCCGTGTTTTATACAGTCAATCCTGTTCTGGCAGCCTGGAAGCTAGCATAAGTCAGTAAGATGCTTTAGTTCTTGTCTCCTAATGGTTCGCCAAGCGAAGACGTTAAGGTTTGGATGATAAAAGAGTTGCGCAATGCGTATCACTATGGGGTCAGATCAGCACTATGCTGTTAATCGCACCTTTGGTCTCCTGTAGGCAGCGCGCCAATGGGTTTTTGTGGGCTAGACTTTTCACTAGGCCAGATGGGCACTTAAAGTTAGTCGTCAAGACATCGAGTTTCAGCTATACCACCAAGACTGCTTCAATTCGGTCGTCCTTTTGACCTTCTGTAGAGAATAACGGAGTCAGGGCTAGGTGATCAATATTAGGCCTTGACTCTCGTTCTGTGTCCCCGAGTCTGAGTCCAGGCTTCACCCTTTCTTTGGCTGTGACATTTGGTCCAACATCATTAAGGCCGCAATCTGTGTTTGGGTCATGGAAAACCGGAGCACTGAACTGATCCAGGGCTTGCAATCAGGATCACTTGGTCAAAAGGATACCAAGATGACCTGTTAGGGTCACTTGAAGCAATTGATTGATCGGATAGCGCGTACGAATAGTCAAAAGCAGGGCCAGTCTCCCGTGTAGAATCATCTTCCTTTTCCAATCAGGTTCTCATGTTGGCTCCGTCCTCTGAAAAAGAGACTCAATGTTCAGGGAGAACCGGTCCAATTGAGCCTGTATTTGCGTCTGACTCCTGTCATTTCCCCTCGCCTCGGAAGAGACCACTTGCTTGGCTTTGCTTTCGGACCTCCCCTACCTTTATCCGAGGGATCTGCTTCTGTTTATATCGCTCTTTTCAGTTAAAAAAAGAATTTTCAGGTTAGCCTTCTCTCAATTTCCCAGCCAGCTTTTGGGAGTGTTTAGGGTTGCAGCCATAATTTCCCCTTCCGCCAGCAAGCAAGTTAGGGAGAATAGCTGGTTATAGGTCAAAAGCTCCTTCTATTCTAATTCTAGGTCCAGGGAAAATGGAATCCATCCAGTTCTTTTCAAGCCTGCAGAATCAAGGGGCATTGGCAATATCCCAAAAGCCAAGCGGGAAGCATAACTGTTTGAAATATACTTTTAAGCCTTATCTGAGTTTATTAACTGAATAAGCTAGCGTCCTGTAAGGCTTTCCTTTCCATCCAATTCTTCTGCCTTTGAGCCAATCCAATACCAGTCCAGTAGTGCCATTCCAAAAAGGAGAAGTCTCTGTCCTTACCTTCGACGGTAACCCCGCCGTCTCTTTTCCGGCAGTCCCTTTTTCAAGCGAGCTGAAAATGGAGGCATTCAACTTCTCTCAAGCCGGGAAAAAGGCAAAAGCTCTACTAGCTTCCTTCTTATACAGTCATATGTTAGTAGGCCTAGATTAGCCAGTGAGAAAGCAAGTGAAAGAAAGTGATTTTCTTTTATCCGCGCATATTACCTATTATTCTTATCTGGATGACTAATATTTTCTTTCGTATTGTCCTATATAATAGACTTTCTTTCCTCTCTTCCCTTAAAGAATAGAAAATAGAATACGCTTTTTTGGACAAAGACGAAGACGAATCTATTTTCTCTTCTGATTTCCTTTAATGGCTAAATTAGAATATGGATTCTAAAGGCTTTTTTATCCGGCTGTTTGTTCTTCACTCTTCTGTCCTGCTCATGATTTCGGGTATGGTTACCAAGTCAAAAGTCAAAATGTTCGAGTTCTTTCACCCCTTAGTCTGTTACGGCGAGTGAGGAAGCCTTTCAAGCGGGCCTTTCCTTTTAAAAAGTAAGTTGTCAAGCAGACCACTTCTGGATGCTCCCTCTTTTCATTTTTAGGGTCCAACGAGCCCCTCGCAGGTACTAAAAGTTGGAATCGCTTTTCTTTTCCCCTCAAAATAGTATCAAGCCAAAGTTTCTTTTCCAGGTGGAAGGGCTCACTCTTTTCCTCTAGAGAATTCTTTCCCAACTAGTTCATGAGTTGCCTTCTTTCGATTTGGAGTTCGGACTCGTTTCAGTCCATTCTGAATCTGACGCTTTTGAGACAGTTCTCAAATCAGAGTTAGGGGTCAAGTTGAAGTTGGAGTGGATGGAGTTTCATTCTAGCCAATTACAGTGGTTTGATAAGTGGCAATTGCCTACGCCGTTAGTATATACTAATATGAAGGTTATTATTCACTTGGAGTATTATAAGAATGTTCTTTTAAAATATCATATTAATTGGTTGTATTTTATACTTTGTTACACTAATAACTAGTACATACATAATATATAAAAACTTACTAGTCTAATAGGACTAGAATCAGTAGAACACTCTTTATAAGCAGTAGTTGCCCATCCAATTGTAGTACTTCTCGCTGGGGGTATCTTACATCCAGTCCAGTCATTGGTAGTTTCCCTCTAGGCGGTTTGACAGTTGGCTTCAATACATTTCTTTTGCCCTTCCATTAACAGAGTGTGAGATTGCCATCTTACCCATAGAAAATGACTCCCTTCTTGCCAGTGCTTTGCCAGACATTTCCAATCAGTATCAGTAGGACGAACAAGTGATAGATCTTTTTGGGGCGTTTAGGCCAGTTCAAGTGCTCATCTAATCTCTTAATTGAGTGCCCCAGCTAAGGCATTTAAGGAAAGTCAGTCTCCACTTAGCCCCTGGTAAGTCAACCTGTCTTTTATCCAAGATAAAGAGGTCATGTCATCTAGATCTCCCCGATCTGATCGATCCAAACGAGCAAATAGTTTGAGAGCACTCTCTTTTCTAGTCCCTTACTAGCATGTCCGATTTCAAGTGAATTCCTAGCTTATTGATGATATTCATCTTAGTCTCCCTAGCGCCTTCAGTCTGTAAGCCTATGGCAGTTCTAGTTCTTTTGCAATCCATCCAGTTCTTAAGGCAAGCCCTGCCAGTCCTAATAGAATCCCCTCTCCCTGCTAGTTCAGTGAGATAGCTAAAAGATAACTTGACTAGGTTGGAGTGGCACTTGCCTTGCCATTCATTCAGTACTAAGTGCTTCCATTGCGAAGCCCCTTCGATTTTTAATCCTTTGCAGCCAATAGGAGTGCTTCTTATATCCAGTTTCAGTCTCCTTCTTTCTGCTTGCCATCTAGCACCTTTGCCTTGCGATCCCGTGGGAGTACCTCTCCTAATAAGCCCTATTTGTTAAGCTGTTTTAAAGTAATACCTTGCAGCCATTGTTCATTTCTTGCCATCTCGAAAAGTCCTTCTGATTCCTGCTATTCCTACGCTCTCAAGTCTGGAAAGCACTACTCTAAGGGTTTGTTTGTTTGAAAGACAAGCCAACAGTGGATATAGCAACTTTTTTAGAAGCAGGGGGCCTAATTTTTAGCCAGTTCCGTTGCATCAAGTTCCATCCCAGCGATTGGGAGTTTCCTTCCTGCCAGACCTCATCTAAGATAATGACTTCTCCTGGCGAGCGAGAACAAGTCATAAGGTAAGCTCATGTCGATTAAGCCAAGTCAGTTTAGTAAGTTCCAGTTTCGTTGCATGGCGATCCTTCGATAGCAGGCTAGTTCAATTCTGTTGGAGTTGCAGTCATTAGGCGAACAATGAAATAAGCCAGTAAGCTCTTTTCGGGTAAGGAAGTTATCAAACCAGTTCAAGTGTGAGTTGCCAGTCATCCAATTTCGTTCTCTCTGCCATTCCATATGCTCTAACGCTCTCCCCAGAGCTATTCTTATTAGTGCTTCCATTGTCAAGTGAATATGTAGCATATCCTCAGCCATCTAGGTGAAAGGCTAGGGTAAAAAGGTTAGATCGAGGTTAAGGTAAAGGGAGGGCTCGGTAAAGAGCTAGAGCTAAGGATGACTCTCCTTGGTTGGAAGAATCTATTTCATTTGTATTTGAATATGCGCTTTCTCTCCGCAGTAAAGAGTGTGGTACGCCTAAGCACTGGAATTGGTTCATCTCTTGCAACAGAGCCAGTTGGAGAAAAAAAAAGTAAGCCTAAAAGAAAGTAAGAAAAAAAGCGACGGGATAGGGATCTTTGGGAAGACAGTATAATACCTCTTTCTAGTCTAGTTTCATTCGTAACTCTCTTACTTTACTTAGAGAAGTAGGGATTTGATAGAAGAAGGTAAGAACGCATTCTTTTTCTGTTCCCTCTTCTGAAAAGAAGAGGTCTTTCATCCCTTGGATTCTTTCCCTAGACTTAGGACATGGTTCCGTTCCCTCGAGGTGCATAAGCCGTTGGGAGTGTCTTTGGATTGGATGTGGGTCACAACGAAACGAGCTAAATGGGCTAAACGAACGTAAGGAGCGAAAGGGGTCGGCATCAGATGATATCAGACTCGCTCTTTCCATCCGTCTCGAAAGAAAAAGAGAGAATTTGGCAGAACCACCTATAAGCATTCAGACTTAGGAAGACAAAAAGTTCGTACCAAGATTAGGATCAAGGCGATGGAGAAAGTCAGGCAATGACCAGGCTTAGACATCTATCAGTCGTGAGCTCAAGGCAAGAACAATTCTGCAAAGCCATCGTCCAATCCGCAAAGGAGTCAGGAAGAGCCTGATTTGAAGTTGGGGCAAGGTGGAATCCGTTATCAAAGCTTATTTCGTCGGTTGCTTCGACAACATGTTCCACTCTCTCCTTCTTTCCTCGCTTCGTCTCCTTATTGCGGATGAGAGATTGATTGATATAATAGAGAGATTCTTTAAAACCCTAAGCCCACCCAAAGAATACTGTGTCAAAATAGATCCAGCGGCCTTCCTTTAGTGCACCTGTGTTTGACCGATCGTCCTCTTCCAAAACCTGGAATTGAACCGTCGACCAAGAAACCTACTAGATAGCTATAGGACCCATAAAGATGAATCTTTAGAAGCGACTTTCCAAAACAATCGAGCCATTGCTGCATTATTCCAGTCAATCAGTCTCCGAATGCCGATCCCCCTTTCCTCATTCTCTCAACTCATCCAAGTTGGAGGTGGCTTTGTTGGCTCATGACGATGGATGTGTTACAGAACCAGCGGTCAAGGGCAGTTTGGGGTCGGCCGCTTCTTCCCCTCCTTCCGTCGGGGATCAAATATATCGCAGAAATGTGTTATCGATCGAAGAAGATTGAAAAGCGACCGTTGTTGAGTCATTCTCAGCAGTTGGCTCCCATTCATATCGGAGAAGCTCTTTGATAGCCCGAGCGTTATAGAGACTAGTATCGATTGGGAAGCGGCGTGAATATGGTTAACGATGACCGCGTCTATCGGATTGAGATAGGCTAATTGAGCATAACTCACTTTTATAGTGACGACAGGTCAACACGGTAGGTTCCATTCGGGTCAGCTAATAGAGTAATGGACTCCGTTGATCACCTACCAGCAGGGGAAGTTGCATAGGTGGCAGGAACTAACTAGGGTTTAGGTACCAATTCGAAGAGCATTCGTATACCTCTCCTTAGGGGTCGAGAGCAGCCAGCCCGTTAGGTACTAAACAAAGAGCAGCATCCCGACCTGATACGGATCCCTACGCAGTAGACCCATCATTTCTCAAAGCCATCACTGGCATAGGCATAGGCAGAGGTGGAGACACAAGCAAAGGCAGATCCATTATCACTTCTTCATCCCTTCCTATTTGAAAAACAATAGCTCCTATTTACCCATAATCTATTGAAGTAGCACCAGCGGTTTTTTCGGCAGGAAAGGCAGTTGACTTCGTTGACCCGGATTGAAGCAAAGACCACGCAATACACACGGAGGTGGGAACAGCAGTATAGTAATACGTCCATCCAGGCCACTGATAATAATTGTTGATCAAGTTGACTCCATTGATGACCGTAGGGTTAAAAAAGTTGATGATCGAATGCGGTAGGGAGGAGAGTTGTGCTTGTGAACATGGGCAGTAGCTCCGGTCCGTATACCCCTCGAACCCTATACCAATACACCACGCACCCGGGACAGAAAAAACAGGTCTGATAAGAGACTGGGAGGTCCTATCGATTATGGGCGAGCTGTTGGTTCATTAAACAAAGGGAGTGAATGGGAGACCCTCCTGTTCATTGCTATTGGAGTTGTTCTCCGTCCGATCGAAGAATGGAAGATACGGACTGGGAGGGAAAGCTTATACCGATAAGCTAGAACGACCCTCACAAATTGCGGATACTAATTTGTTAAGAATCAATCGAATTGAAGCTATAGCGTCATCGTTGGCCGGAATCGAAATATCTGCAAGATCTGGGTCACAATTTGTATCGATTAAACAAATCGTCGGAATCCCCAAAATGGCACATTCTCGAAGAGCCGTATATTCTTCTTGCTGATCAACGATGATCACAATATCAGGCAATCCCGTCATATATTTGATCCCACCGAGATATGTTTGCAAGGTAGATAATTTTCTCTTCAACATTGCTGCATCTCTTTTGGGGAGACGGTTGAGTTTCCCCATCTTTTCTTCTGCTCTTAAGTCCCTGAACTTATAAAGTCTCGTTTCCGTAGTGGACCAATTCGTTAACGTACCACCGAGCCATTTTTGATTAATAAAATGAGACCGAGCCCTTATTGCAGCTGATGCTACTGAATCCGATGCTTTATTTTTGGTACCGACGATTAAGAAGCTTTTTCCCCTACTTGATGCATCAAAAACTAAATCACAGGCTTCTGATAAAAAACGAGCAGTTCTAGCGAGATTTGTAATATGAATACCTTTACGCTTTGCAGAGATGTAAGGGGCCATTCTAGGATTCCATTTCTTAGTACCATGACCAAAATGAACTCCTGCTTCCATCATCTCTTCCAAATTGATGTTCCAATATCTTCTTGTCATTTTTTACCACACTTCCTTTTTGTTTTTTCTTTTTCTTATTATTAACAAAGAGACGAGGTACCTTGAAATAAATAATTGTTCCGATGGAACCTTCTACCGGGGATTGACCATCGATACACGGCACATAAATCTTTATAATTACTTATTTTATTTATTACCAAATCAATAATCAGACCAGTATAGTTAAAAGATAGTTAAAGTTAAAATGAATCCGCTCTTAGGAATCATTAAATCGCATAAATGATTGTTCTGATGTCTCATGTAAATTTGTCTCATGGAAATTGTTTGTCGCGCAAGAACAAAATAATTCTCTATGGTGTAACAAAATATCTCTCATTTCCAACTCGAATAGATTTTTTCTTTTGATTTCAAAATAAATGTTTTTGTCTTGCCTTGAACGGTGCACAAATTTTTTGAATCCGGTACCAACAGGTATAATCCCCCCCAGAACAACGTTCTCTTTCAGGCCTTTCAACCAATCAATACGACCTCGTAGAGCAGCTTTTGCTAAAACTCGAGCGGTTTCTTGAAAACTTGCTTCGGATATGAAACTTTGAGTATTCAGAGACGCTCTTGTTATTCCCAATAAGATTGCCCGATAACAGATCGATTCGTCCAAAGCACGCCCTGCTCGTTCCGCTCGCAACAATCCGATTAATTCTCCAGGCGAAAAAACATTAGACATTCCATCTTCTGAAACCAACACTTTTGATGTTACTTGACGTACAATAATCTCTATATGTCTATTATGGATCTGTACCCCCTGGGATCGATAAACCTTTTGGATCTTATTAACCAAAGAGATACAACTTTGGGCTATGGTTAGCTCAGCTCCAATCAAAAACCCCCAGGGGATCCCAAGAATTCTTGGTATACGTTCGTTCCAACCTTCAACTCTCCTTTCGAGGTTCATCGATAGTGAATCAATCGAACGCACTTCTAAGATTTGTTCTACTTTTGGAAGACCTTGCGTTATGTCACCAGATCTCGATTTTTCATATATAAATGTAACTAATGTATCTCCTTCGTAAAGGATTTTCCCATAATGACCATGAACAGTTGCTCCAGGAGTAGCCAAATAAGGCTTAGCTGATCTTATAACTAAAGAGTCGACATTAACAATTAAAATTTGACCAGATTTTTTTACGTGTGGTTCGTATTTAAATAGACATACATTTTCACAAATAAATTGTCCAAGGCTAATTTTGGTCCATGTCTCTTCACAATAATCATGATGGAGAAAGCACCAATTCAAATGGAATGGGTTCAAAATGATGTTACTGCATGGATCGGGATTATAAATCCTCCTATTTTCATCTATTAAACAGTATTTAAGTACTTGAAGTACTTGGAAAATCTGTTTCAAATTGTCAAGTAGCAAATATTTCTTTAACACGATCTGATTATGAGTTATTAAATGGTAAGATGAATAAAAATTCGCTATTTTAGGTACAATAGCGCCTAAGAGACCTAAAGAATCCCTAATTGGAATTAGGGGATCCGATTCTTTTGTCAAATTGTTATATTTCGAACTATTGAATGGACCAATTCGAGAACAATTGGATGATGACAAAATTATCAAAGATTGGCATTCCTTATTTCGATTCAACAACGTACCAATAGTTCCTTGATATTGGCTAAGTGATTGAATCTTCGCCTTGGAATAAAAAGGATTGATATTGGTGCGATCTAATCCATTATCGGGAATCAATCCGGAACTTGCCCTATCATACCTTTTTCCGGTATACGAAATAGTGGACTTGACTAACTCAATTCTTATGAA